ATAAATAAATTTTATTTTTTTATTATATATATAAATAAATTTTATTTTTTTATTATATATATATATATATATATATATATAAATTAAGTTTTTAGTAATTTGTTTAATTTTATTAAATAAAGTTTAATTTTAGTTTAAAAATTTATTTAATTTTTTATTTACATGTAAATTTTAGTTTGAATTTAATATTAATTTTAATAATTATATTTAAATTTTTTATTCGCAGTATAAAATATTATTAATTTAAGAGATTAAGAATTATGAATAAATTTATATATTAACAAAATTTGTGCCAGCAGTTGCGGTTATACAGAAAATATAAATAAATTTTATTGGTTAATAATAAAATGAATTTAATTTAGTTAAAATAAAATTTATAAAGTGAAATTTAAAATTTTAAATAATTATGAGTAAATGTATTGATATTATGAAATTTTGTGATTAGACTAGGATTAGATACCCTATTATTAGGAATGTAAATTTTTACCAAAGTAGTATTAGTTATGATCTTGAAATTTAAAAATTTTGGCGGTATTTTAGTCTATTCAGAGGAACCTGTTCTATAATTGATAGTCCACGATAAACTTTACTTTATTTATTAGTTTATATATCGTCGTTATTAAATATTTTATAAGAATTATAATATTTAATATTTTTAATTAAAAAATATATCAGATCAAGGTGTAGTTTATAATAAAGTAGAAATGGGTTACAATAAATTTATTTATGGATTTATATATAAAATAGTATAATGAAATTGGATTTGATAGTAATAATTTTTATATTTAAATTATGATTATAGCTCTAAAATGTGTACATATCGCCCGTCACTCTTATTATAAAATAAGATAAGTCGTAACATAGTAGATGTACTGGAAAGTGTATCTAGAATGACAAATTAGAGCTTGTTTAGAAAAGTAATTTATTTACATTAAATAGTTGTTGTGCAAATCAATATAATTTGAAAATAAAATATTATTGTTTTAAATTGTTAATTATTTTTAATAAAAATAATTTTAAATATAAAAATTTAAGTATTTTTTATAGAAAAAATTATAAAAATTATAGTATATTAGTATTGTAAAAGAAATATAAAATAAATTTATTTTTATTTATAAGTAAAATTTTTTTTTTGTACCTTGTGTATCAGGGTTTATTAAATAATGGTTATTAAAATTAATTTTCCCGAATTTAAAAGAGAGAATAAATAATTTTTATTATTGTAAAAAAAATATTTAAAATTATTTATTAGTAATGAAAAGTTATTCGTTTTTAAATATATCTGGTTTATGAAGAAATAAATTTAATTTAGTTAATTTTATTTTATTAATTTATTTTTTTAAATTAATAAATTTAATTAGAAATAATTAAAGGGATAAGCTTTTAATTAAAATTTTATAATTTTTATTATTAATTAAAAATTTATAGGTTTAGAAATATTCATTATTTATAATTTGTTGTAATTAATTTTTAAATAATTAATATTTTATAAAAATTTAAAATTTGTATTTATAATTAATATTTAATTATTAAATATTAGATATAATGATAAAATTAGTATATAATTTATATTTATAAATATAATTTTTTTTTAGGTTATTAAAAGGAATTCGGCAAAAATTTTATTCGCCTGTTTAATAAAAACATGTCCTTTAGATAATTATAATTTAAGGTCTAACCTGCCCATTGATAAGTTAAAAGGCCGCAGTAATTTGACTGTGCAAAGGTAGCATAATCATTAGTTTTTTAATTAAAAGCTTGTATGAATGGTTGGACGAGATAAAATCTGTCTTTTTATAAAAAATATAATTTAATTTTTAAGTTAAAAAGCTTAAATTTTTATAAAAGACGAGAAGACCCTATAGATCTTTATATAATTTTTTTTTGTATTAATAAAGAAAATTTAATTTATTAGAAAAAATTATATTTTATTGGGGTAATAAAAAGATTAATTAAATTCTTTTATAAAAAACAATAATTATTGAATTTATGATCCATTATTAATGATTATAAGATTAAGTTACCTTAGGGATAACAGCGTAATTTTTTTAAAGAGTTCTTATCAATAAAAAAGTTTGCGACCTCGATGTTGGATTAAAAGTAATTCTAGGTGCAGAAGTTTAGAATTTTGGTCTGTTCGACCATTAAATTTTTACATGATCTGAGTTTAGACCGGCGTAAGCCAGGTTGGTTTCTATCTTTATTTAAGTAATATATTTTAGTACGAAAGGACCAATTATATAATATATTAATATTTTATTTTTGAATAAAATTATTACTTTGGCAGATTAGTGTAATGAATTTAGAATTCAAAAATGTAATATTTTACAGGTAATATTGTTTTTTAAAGATTTAATTTTTTCTTTTGTAAGTATGTTATTATTAGTAATTTGTGTTTTAATTGGAGTTGCGTTTTTAACTTTATTAGAGCGTAAGGTTTTAGGTTATATTCAAATTCGAAAAGGTCCTAATAAAGTAGGGTTTATAGGAATTCCCCAACCTTTTAGAGATGCAATTAAATTATTTTCTAAAGAACAAACTTTTCCTTTATTATCTAATTATGTAATGTATTATTATTCTCCAATTATAAGATTATTTCTGTCTTTATTGATATGGATAATTATACCTTTTTTATTAGGTTTATTTAGATTTAATTTAAGAATATTATTTTTTTTATGTGTTACTAGAATAGGGGTTTATACAGTAATAATTGCTGGTTGATCATCAAATTCTAGATATTCAATATTGGGGGGTATACGTGCAGTGGCACAAACAATTTCTTATGAAGTAAGATTATCTTTAATTTTTATATCTTTTATAGTAATAATTGGGGGTTTTAGATTAATATCTTTTTATAAATATCAGGAATTTATTTGGATGATCTTTTTATTTATTCCTTTGGGATTTATTTGATTTGTATCTAGATTAGCAGAAACTAATCGAACTCCTTTTGATTTTGCTGAAGGAGAATCAGAGTTAGTATCTGGATTTAATGTAGAATATAGAAGAGGGGGATTTGCTTTAATTTTTTTATCGGAGTATTCAAGAATTTTATTTATAAGAATATTATTTACTGTAATATTTTTAGGGAGAAATTTATTTTCAGTATTTTTTTATCTAGAGATGGTTTTAATTTCTTTTTTATTTATTTGGGTTCGGGGTACATTACCTCGTTTTCGTTATGATAAGTTAATATATTTAGCTTGAAAAAGTTTTTTACCTATTTCTTTAAATTATTTGATTATATATATTGGTTTAAAAATATTCCTATATTCTTTATTAATTTAGTGAATTATTTTTAGTAAAGTTAATAGAGAATTTAACTCTTTATTATGTTTTCAAAACATATATTTATACAAATTCATTAACTAAAAAATTAATCAATCTCAAATTTTATTAATTATTGGATTGATAATAAAATATAAAAAGTAAGAAATTGTCAGAATTTGTCCTGTAATAATATAAGGTTCTTCTACCGTTCGTATTCCAATTCAGGTTAATAAAATTACATTAATAATAAATATTCAGAATATAAATTGATTGATAGGGTAAAATTTTATTGATTGAAACTTTCTTTTATTAGAGAATGGTAAAATCATTAAAATTAAAATTGAAAGTACTAAGGCAATTACCCCCCCTAATTTATTAGGAATTGATCGTAAGATAGCATATGCAAATAAAAAGTATCATTCAGGTTGAATATGAATAGGGGTTACTAAAGGATTTGCTGGGATAAAGTTATCCGGGTCTCCTAATAAGTAAGGATTTATTAGTGTAATTATGGTTAATGTTATTATTAAAATTATAAATCCTATAATATCCTTAAATCTAAAATAAGGATGAAATGGAATTTTATCCATATTTCTATTTGATCCTATAGGATTATTTGATCCTGTTTGGTGTAGAAATAATAAATGGATCATTACTATTGCAATAATAATAAATGGTAAAAGAAAATGAATGGTAAAAAATCGTGATAAAGTAGCATTATCTACTGCAAATCCCCCCCATACTCATTGAACTAATATATTTCCTAAATAAGGGATTGCTGATAGTAAATTAGTAATTACAGTAGCCCCTCAAAAGGATATTTGTCCTCATGGTAATACATATCCTATAAAAGCTGTTCCTATAACTATAAATAAAATAATTACCCCAATTAATCAGGTTTGAATTAATTTATATGATCCATAATATATTCCTCGTCCAATATGGATATAAATACAAATAAAAAATAGTGAAGCTCCATTAGCATGTAATGTTCGTATTAGTCAACCATAATTTACATCTCGGCAAATATGGTTAACTCTATAAAAAGCTATTTCAATATTAGCAGTATAATGTATTGCTAAAAAAATTCCTGTAATAATTTGAATAGAAAGGCATAATCCTAGAAGTGATCCGAAATTTCATCATAAGGAGATATTTGAAGGTGAAGGTAAATCAATTAAAGCAGAATTTATAATTTTAAATAATGGGTGATTTGTTCGTATTGGTTTGTTCATTAAAATTTTTGTCGTAAAGGTCCAGTATTAGATTTAGTAATTTTTACTACTGCAATTAAGGTGATTAGTAAATAATTAATTATTAAAATATTAATTAGATAATTAGGTGAATTATATAATATATATAAAGAATTTAAATTTTCATTATTTTGTATTCTACAATTATTTAAAGATTCAAAAATATTAGAATTTTTTTGAATATAATTAATAATTATAAAATCATTAGTTATATATATAATTATAGTAAATATAATTACAATAAAAATTAATAAGATAATATTTTTTGAATATATAAATTTTTCATTGGATGCCAGTCTAGTTATATATATAAATAGAATTAATATTCCCCCAATTATAATTAAAAATAAGATATATGAAAATCAGAAAGAAAATGAGTATATTCCAGTGATTAAAACAATTAAAATAGTTTGAATTATTAAAATTATTCCTATAGATATAGGATGATTTATAAATAAAAAAATTAAAGATAATATTAAATTTATTGATATAATAATAAAGTAAATACAGAGAATAGTTTAATAAAAATATTAATTTTGGAGATTAATGATAAAAGAAAAATTTTTTCTCTGAAGTTTTAAAAGATAAGTTCTTATATTTGATTTACAAGACCAATATTTTTATTAAATTATTAAAACTAATTATATTTATATTTAATATATTGTTTTTTTTTGTTATATTTTTTATTGGTTTAATTGTATTTTCTTTAAAACGAAAACATTTGTTATTGATATTATTGAGAATAGAATTTATTATTTTATCTTTATATATTATATTATTTATATTTTTATCTTATTTTGATTATGAATATTATTTTAGAATAATATTTTTAGTTTTTTGTGTTTGTGAAAGAGTATTAGGATTATCTATTTTAGTTTCATTAATTCGAACTCATGGAAATGATTATTTTTTTTCAATAAATATATGTTAAAATTATTAATAATAATTTTATTTTTAATTCCTTTATGTTTTAAAAAAAAAAGATTTTGATTAATTCAATTTATATTTTTAATTATAAGATTTATTTTTATATTTTTAGGAAGATTTAATAGTATATGAATGAATATTAGATATTTTTTAGGGGGAGATTTGTTATCATTTGGTTTAATTTTATTAAGATTTTGAATTTGTTCTTTAATAATTATAGCTAGATCTTCTATTTTTAATAAAAGTAATTTTTATAATTTATTTTTATTTTTATTATTAATTTTAATATTATTATTATATTGTACATTTAGATCAATAAATTTATTTTTATTTTATTTATTTTTTGAGAGAAGTTTAATTCCAACTTTATTATTAATTATAGGTTGAGGGTATCAACCTGAGCGTTTACAGGCGGGTATTTATTTATTATTTTATACTTTATTTGCTTCTTTACCTATAATAATTGGAATCTTTTATTTTTATAATTATTATATAACTTTAAATTACTTTTTTTTTTATGAAATATATAATTTTAATTTAATTATTTATTTAAGAATGATTTTTGCTTTTTTAGTAAAAATACCTATATTTATAGTTCATTTATGATTGCCAAAGGCACATGTAGAAGCCCCAGTGTCTGGTTCTATAATTTTAGCGGGAATTTTATTAAAATTAGGGGGATATGGTTTATTACGAGTTATAAGATTATTTTCTATAATAGTAAAATTATGATCACCTATATTTATTAGAATTAGATTAGTAGGGGGAGTTATAGTTAGATTAATTTGCTTACGTCAAACTGATTTAAAAATTTTAATTGCTTATTCTTCTGTTGCTCATATAGGAATAGTATTAGGGGGGATTATAACATTAAATTACTGAGGATTTTGTGGTTCTTATATAATAATAATTGCTCATGGGCTTTGTTCTTCTGGTTTATTTTGTTTAGCAAATATTTCTTATGAACGTTTAGGTAGTCGTTCAATATTTATGAATAAAGGTTTAATTAATTTAATACCAAGAATAAGTTTATGGTGATTTTTATTAAGATCTTCTAATATAGCTGCCCCCCCCTCTATAAATTTATTAGGGGAAATTAGTCTTTTAAATAGATTAATATCATGGAGTTGAATTTCAATATTTTTTTTAATGTTATTATCTTTTTTCAGTGCTGTTTATTCTTTATTTTTATATTCTTATAGACAACATGGAAAAATTTATTCTGGAAAGTATTCATGTTTTTTAGGTTTTATTCGGGAGTATTTATTATTATTTTTACATTGATTTCCTTTAAATTTATTAATTATTAAAAGAGAGTTTTTTATATTATGGATTTATTTAAGTAATTTAAAATAAAATTTTGATTTGTGGTATCAATTATGTAAAATATTTACCTTAAATTATTATAAAAATTTCTATTTGTGTAATTAGATTTTTAAATTTATTTTTTTTAAGATTTATTTGTTTTATTTTTGGTTTAAAATTTTTAATTTTAGATTTTAGATTAATTATTGAATGGGAATTATTATCTTTAAATTCTAGATCTGTAGTAATAAGATTATTATTTGATTGGATATCATTATTATTTATAAGATTTGTTTTATTTATTTCTTCAATAGTAATTTTTTATAGTAAAGAATATATAAGTGGAGATTTAAATATTAATCGGTTTATTATATTAGTGTTAATATTTGTTTTATCTATAATATTTTTAATTATTAGCCCTAATTTAGTAAGAATTTTATTAGGTTGAGATGGTTTAGGTTTAGTTTCTTATTGTTTAGTAATTTACTATCAAAATGTAAAATCTTATAATGCAGGGATAATTACTGCTTTAATAAATCGTGTAGGAGATGTAATATTATTAATTGCTATTTCTTGGATGTTAAATTTTGGTAGTTGAAATTATTTTTATTATATAGATTTATTAATAAATAATTTAATTATAAGTTATATTTCTTTATTAGTAATAATTGCTGCAATAACTAAGAGAGCTCAAATTCCATTTTCTTCATGATTACCCGCTGCTATAGCTGCCCCTACCCCTGTTTCTGCTTTAGTACATTCTTCTACTTTAGTAACTGCCGGAGTATTTTTATTAATTCGTTTTAATTTAGTTTTAGGGGATTATTTAAATTTATATTTATTGTGAATTGGTGTTTTAACAATATTTATGGCGGGTTTGGGGGCAAATTTTGAATTTGATTTAAAAAAAATTATTGCTTTATCTACTTTAAGACAATTAGGTTTAATAATAAGAATTTTAGCATTGGGAAATTATAAAATAGCTTTTTTTCATTTATTAACTCATGCAATATTTAAGGCTTTATTATTTATATGTGCTGGTTGTATTATTCATAATTTAAAGGATATTCAAGATATTCGTTTTATGGGAAATTTAATAGTTCAAATACCTATAACTTGTATGAGAATAAATATTTCTAATTTAGCTCTTTGTGGAATACCTTTTTTAGCCGGGTTTTATTCTAAGGATTTAATTTTGGAATTTGTTTCTATAAGAAATTTAAATATTTTGATATATATATTATTTTTTTTATCTACGGGTTTAACTGTATGTTATTCTTTTCGTTTGTGTTATTATTCAATTACTGGGGATTTTAATTTTTATTCATTACATTCATTAAATGATAGGGGTTGAATTATATTAAAAAGTATAATGATAATATTACTTTTTGTTTTAACTAGAGGGAGAATATTATTATGATTAATTTTCCCTACCCCCTTGATAATTTGTTTACCTATATGAATAAAGTTTATAGCTTTATTTGTAAGAATCATTGGGGGGTGGATAGGATATGAAATTTCTAAGTTTTTTATTAGATGAAATTCAAAAACTTTAATATTTTATAATATAAGATATTTTTTAGGGTATATATGATTTTTACCTAATCTTTCTACTTTTTTTATTAATAATTTTCCTTTAATATTAAGATTTAATTTATTTAAAAATTTTGATCAAGGTTGAAATGAATATTTAGGTGGTCAAGGAATTTATATAAATATAAAAAATAATTCTATTAGATTTCAGTTTTTTCAAGATAATAGAATAAAAATTTATTTAATTTTAATAGTTTTTTGATTAATAGTTTTATTATTATTATTTTTAGTTTAATTTAGATAGCTTAAAAAGAGTATAATATTGAAGATATTAGGGTGATTAATTTAATCTTTAAATATTTATAAAAATATAAAATATTAATTTTACATTGAAAATGTAATGTTTTTATTAAACTATATAAATAGAAATATAAACGGAGTTACACCGCTAAAGAAGAAAGTTAGCAGCTTTATCTTGATTATCATATTTCTTTAATTGGAATTAATATTCAATAATATTATTAACAGTAATATGCCTCTTTTTGGCTTCAATTAATAAATAAGGATAAATAAATATCAAATTTTTAGGTCGAAACTAAATGTAAATTTTACTTCTTATTTATATGAGAAATATTGAAATTCAATACTTTTTAGTTGCAAACTAAATGTTATTATTAACTAAATTCCCAATATTTTCAGTTTAAAGCTCCTATATTTCATTCATGGTAAAGTCCAATTAATAAAATAAGAATAAAAAATATTGTTGTTCTTGTTAATGTAAAAATATTAGAAATTTTTAAAATTATAATTATAGGAAGTAAAAGGGCAATTTCTACATCAAAAATTAAGAAAATTACTGCAATTAAAAAAAATTGAATACTAAAAGGAAGTCGGGCTGAATTAATAGGGTCAAATCCACACTCAAATGGGGAATTTTTTTCTCGATCTATATAAGTTTTTTTTGATATAATTCTTGCAATTAATATTGTAATTAATGCAATAGAAATAATAATTAAAGATGTTCTCATTGTAATCAATATTATTTATACTAAAAATAATTAGACCTTTTGATTGGAAGTCAAATATACTTATATACTATATAAATTATCTACCTCATCAATAAATAGAGATATATAAAAATAATCATACTACATCTACAAAATGTCAATATCATGCTGCAGCTTCGAATCCGAAATGGTGGATAGAGGAGAAATGATTTAAATAGTGTCGAATTAAACATACTAGTAAAAATGTTGTTCCAATGATTACATGTAATCCGTGAAATCCTGTAGCTATAAAGAATGAAGACCCGTATACAGTATCAGCAATAGTAAATGGTGATTCTATATATTCAAATGCTTGAAGAATAGAAAAATAAATTCCCAAAATAACAGTAAAAAATAATCCTTGGAGAGTTTGATTATAATTATTTTCTATTAATCTATGATGAGCCCATGTAACTGTAACTCCTGATGTCAATAAGATTAGTGTATTCAATAAAGGAATCTGCAATGGGTTGAATGGGGTAATTCCTAAGGGGGGTCACAGACTTCCTAGTTCAATTGTCGGGGCAAGACTTCTATGGAAAAATCCCCAGAAGAATGAAATAAAAAAAAATACCTCTGATGTAATAAATAAAATTATTCCTCAACGTAATCCTATAGTTACTGTATATGTATGTAATCCTTGAAATGTCCCCTCTCGGGTTACATCCCGTCATCATTGAATTATTGTTATGATAGTAATTAATAATCCAATTAAAAATAAATTTATATTAAATTGATGAAATCATTTTACTAATCCTGAAACTGTAATTATAGCCCCTAAAGCTCCAGTTAAGGGTCAGGGACTAAAATTTACTAAGTGAAATGGGTGGTTTGAGTGTGTTGTCATTAAATTACTTCTCTAGAATATAAAGTTCTTAGAATAGCAAATACATATGATTGAATAATTGATACAGCAAATTCTAGGGTTAATAATAATAATTGAGTAATAATTAGGATTCTAATTAATATAGAATTTATTATAGGTCCTGTATTTCCCAATAAAGTTAAAAGTAAATGACCAGCAATTATATTAGCTGCTAATCGTACTGCTAATGTACCTGGGCGAATTAAATTTCTAATAGTTTCAATACATACTATAAATGGTATTAAAATTGGGGGGGTTCCTTGAGGAACTAAATGTGCAAATATATGTTGAGTATGATTAATTCAACCAAATATTATAAATCTTAATCATAATGGTAAAGCTAAAGTTAAAGTTATTGATATATGACTGGTTCTTGTATAAATGTAGGGGAATAGTCCTATAAAATTATTAAATAGAATAAAAGAGAAAAGAGAAATAAAGATGAATGTTCTTCCTTTATGATTAAATCTTCCTAGTAAAGTTTTAAATTCTTTGTGTAGTGTTATGATTATATTAATTCAAATAATTATGAATCGGGAGGGGATTAATCAGAAAGTTATAGGAATTATTAATAATCCTATAAATGTTCTTATTCAGTTTAATCTTAAATTTATGATATTAGTTGATGGATCAAATGTAGAAAATAAGTTTGTTATCATTTTCAATTAAATGAGTTTTTTAAAATTTTATTAAAAAAATTTTTTTTTCTGTTAATTATAAATAAATAGTAGTTTAAGAAATTAAATAAAATAAAAATTAATGAAAAAAATAAATATAAAATTATTCAATTTATTGGTGCTATTTGTGGAATTAAAGAATATTAATAATTAATAATTTTAGTTTGACATTCTAATGTTATATTTTAACTAAATCTTTTCATTAGAAGTAATTGTTAATTTACTATTATTTGGTTTAAGAGACCAATACTTACTTTCAGCCATCTAATGAAATTAAACTTATCTTTGAAATTCATTTAATAAAAATATTCGTGGGGACTCTTTCAATTACAATAGGTATAAATCTATGATTTGCCCCACAAATTTCTGAACATTGACCGTAAAATAATCCCGGTCGATTTATAAAAAAATTAGTTTGATTTAATCGTCCTGGGGTTGCATCAATTTTAACTCCTAAGGAGGGGATTGTTCAAGAATGAAGAACATCCATAGCAGATACAATAATTCGAATTTGGGATCTAAAGGGTAATACTACCCGATTATCTACATCTAATAATCGGAATTCATTATTTGATAATTCATTTGTAGGAATTATATATGAATCAAATTCTAATTTTTTAAAATCTGAATATTCATATCTTCAGTATCATTGATGTCCAATAGATTTTAATGTTAATCATGGATTTCTAATTTCATCTAATAAATATAGAAGTCGTAAAGAAGGGAGGGCAATAAAAATTAAAATAATAGCTGGTAAAATAGTTCAAATTACTTCGATAGTTTGTCCTTCTAATAAAAATCGATTAATATATTTATTAAAAAATAGAGAAAATATTAAATATCCCACTAATAAAGTAATTATTGTAAGAATTATTAAAGTATGATCATGAAAAAATGTTAGTTGTTCTATTAAAGGGGAAGCTCTATTTTGAAGATTTAAATCTGATCATGTCGCCATTCCCCTTTCTAATAAAAGTTTAAACTTTATATATGAAGCTTAAATTCATTGCACTAATCTGCCATATTAGAAATTAGATAATATAGGTAATTCTGAATATCTATGTTCCGCGGGGGGGAATTTTTGGAATCATTCAATAGAGGTAGGTATTTGATTAGAAAAAATCACTAAACGTTGAGTAATAAAAGCTTCTCAAATAATATAAATTAATATTAATACCCCAATAAATGAGATTGTTGATCCAATTGAGGAAATTACATTTCAAGAAGTATATGCATCAGGATAATCGGAGTATCGACGTGGTATCCCTCTTAACCCTAAAAAATGTTGTGGGAAAAATGTTAAATTAACTCCAATAAATATAATTAAAAATTGAATTTTTAATAAATTTGAATTTAATGAGATTCCTGTAAATAAAGGGAATCATTGAATAAATCCTGCTAAGATAGCAAATACTGCCCCTATTGAAAGTACATAATGAAAATGGGCAACTACATAATAAGTATCATGAAGGATAATATCAATAGAGGAATTAGCTAAAACTACCCCGGTTAATCCCCCCACTGTAAATAAAAATACAAACCCTAAAGCTCATAATAATGAAGGTCTGTATGAAATTTGTGATCCATGTAAAGTTGCTAGTCAAGAAAAAATTTTAATTCCGGTAGGAACAGCAATAATTATAGTTGCTGAAGTAAAATATGCCCGAGTATCTACATCTATTCCAACTGTAAATATATGATGGGCTCATACTACAAATCCTAATAATCCAATAGCTAGTATAGCATAAATTATTCCTAATGATCCAAATGTTTCTTTTTTCCCTCTTTCTTGTCTAATAATATGGGAAATTATACCGAATCCCGGTAAAATTAAAATATAAACTTCTGGGTGTCCAAAAAATCAGAATAAGTGTTGATAAAGAATTGGGTCCCCCCCTCCCGCTGGATCAAAAAATGATGTATTTAAATTTCGATCAGTTAAAAGTATGGTAATTGCTCCTGCTAATACAGGTAAAGAAAGTAATAAAAGTAGAGCTGTAATCCCTACTGATCACACAAATAATGGTATTCGATCAAAGGTTATCCCGATTGATCGTATATTAATAATAGTAGTAATAAAATTAACTGCCCCTAAAATTGAAGATACTCCGGCTAGATGTAAACTAAAAATTGCTAAATCTACAGAAGCTCCTCTGTGAGCAATTCCTGATGAAAGGGGGGGGTATACTGTTCAACCTGTTCCTGCACCATTTTCTACCATTCTTCTTATTAATAATAGGCTTAATGATGGGGGGAGTAATCAAAATCTTATATTATTTATTCGTGGGAAAGCTATATCCGGGGCCCCCAATATTAAAGGAACTAATCAATTTCCAAATCCCCCAATCATAATAGGTATAACCATGAAAAAAATTATAATAAATGCATGGGCTGTAACAATAACATTGTAAATTTGATCATCCCCAATTAATGAACCAGGGTTTCCTAGTTCTGCTCGAATTAATATTCTTAAAGATGTTCCTACTATCCCCGACCATGCTCCAAATAAGAAGTATAAAGTTCCAATATCCTTATGGTTTGTTGAAAATAATCATTTTTGCGGTAAAATGGCTGATTATAGGTGATAAATTGTAAATTTATTTATGGGAATTTTCTCTTTTACTATTAGTAATATAGTTTAATAAAATATTAAATTGCAAATTTAAAGATAGAAGTATTCTTATTACTTTCTTTTTATAAAAATTTATTTCATTAAAATAAGGCTTAAAGCTCTTTCCTTTATTTGCAACTTTGAAGGTTGCGAGTTTATTTAACTTAAATCCTTTTAATAAAAGTTAATAAATATAGTGTATATAATTATTCCATTAATTGAAATAAACGTTAATATGTTTATTATTATATAGTTATAATTATTTTTATTAATGATATTTAAATAATTTAATTCGATATTATTAATTATTATTCTTGAGTAGAATATTCGTAAATAAAAAAATAAGGTGATTAAGGTTATTATAATTATGAATAAGGTTAGTAGAAAGTTATTTAATCTAAGATTTTGAATAATAATTCATTTAGGTAGAAATCCTAAAAATGGGGGTAATCCTCCTAATGATAATATATTTATTAATATGAAATATTTAATTTCATATAAATTATTTATGATTAAAAATAGTTGATTTAGTAAGAAGATATTAAATTTATTAAGAATTAAAATAATGGAAATTGAAATAATTGTATAGATAATAAAGTAAATAATTCATAAAATTTCATTAATGATAAGAGAGGAAATTATTCATCCAATATGATTAATTGATGAAAATGCTAAGATTTTTCGTAAACTAATTTGATTTAGTCCCCCAATTCTTCCAATAAATGTTGATATAATAATAATAGTAAATAAAAAATAATTTAATTTTATTGTATATGATAAGATTATTATTGGGGCAATTTTTTGTCATGTTAGTAAGATTAGTCTATTGATTCAGTTTAATCCTTCGATAATTTCAGGAAATCAAAAATGAAAAGGTGCGGCCCCTAATTTTAATAGAATGGCTGAATTTATAGTTATTATTAAAGTTTTATTAAATAAATATATTTCATTAATTATTTTTCTTTTTGAAATAAATATAATAATAGAAAATAAAATAATTGAAGATGCAATTGCTTGAATTAAAAAATATTTAATACAAGATTCTGAAGATAATTTATTATTCTTTAAATTTATTAGGGGAATAAATGATAATAAATTAATTTCTAATCCTATTCAAATTCCTAATCAAGAATATGAAGATACAGTAATTATGGTTCCTATGAATAATATTAAAGTAAAAATTAATTTATAAATAAAAAAAATTAAAAAGAAAAGGATTAAAACCTTTATATTTGGGGTATGAACCTAAAAGCTTATTTAGCTTATCTTTTTTATTTATATTTTAGTATATGATGTATATAAGTTTTTGATTCTTAAGGTAATAGTTTAATTCTATTAAATATAATTTTTTCATTATTTGATGGTTTTCTAAAAATAATTTATAAATTTTATTATATAGTTTAAAATTTTTAATGAGAGTAATTTAATTACATAATTTATTCTATCAAAATAATCCTTTTATCAGGCATCTCATTATTAATCTTTATTTTAATAATTTATAGTTATTATTATATATTATAAATAAAAATATTCTTATATTAATTAATTATTGATAGTATTTTAAATTTAATTTTATTATAAATTGAAGTTTATATATTTGTTTTATATTTATTAATACTCTTATTTTATATATATATATACTAAAATTAGTTAACTATAGTATTTTAATTATAAAATATATATAATTATTTATTTAAGTAAATATTTATTAATTTAATGTTATATTATTAGTTTATTTTATTTTTTTATTTAT